TCATGAGAGGTTAGGTGGATGTCCTAGAGGATAAATGGATTTCTTTTTGGATCTATATCACTCTATTTTTGTTAATGTCGTTTATTTTATAATCTATGATGATAATGATTGATAAATTCGAAAATCGGACTTCTTCCTTCAATTGGTATTTTTGCTTATCTTCGTATCTTTAAAAAAAACTATTGAACTTAGGAAAGTGTTTTACAAGCATATGTATAAAAAAAGAAAATAGTTTATTTAGCTCTTTCATGCCTACTATAACTAGTTATTTCGGTTTTCTACTAGCAACTTTAACTATAACCTCAGGTCTATTTATTGGTCTGAGCAAAATACGACTTATTTGAAATAAAAAAATTTGCAGTATTCCATCTATTCTTCAGTTCATTAACGTGTCAATTTCGAATTCTTGGTTATTGAGATTTATGGGCAATATAGATTAATATTTAAGGATAGATATTACCTCTCTTTTTTTTTTCTTTTCAAAAAAATTCAAATGATTGAAGTTTTTCTATTTGGAATCGTCTTAGGTCTAATTTCTATTACTTTGGCTGGATTATTTGTAACTGCCTATTTACAATACAGACGTGGTGATCAGTTGGACCTTTGATTAATTAAAACCTTGTTAATTTGACCTCCTGTGGATTAAAGAAAGTAGGAGGTCAAATTCAGATTGCTGTTCTCTTTTTTCCGAAAAATTTTTGACTTACCAAAACAATAACAGAATCACGCTCTGTAGGATTTGAACCTACGACATTGGGTTTTGGAGACCCACGTTCTACCAAACTGAACTAAGAGCGCTTTTCTTATCACAAAAAATAAGACTGTACGGAAAAATATTCTTTTTTTTTTAACTCTACCATGTCTTCAATGCCTACGTTATCAATATTATCATATAAGATCTAATATAAATTAAAGATTAGGTATGTCCAATTTGAATTGATTTCAATTGACCCTTTGTTTGTTATTACTCAGAAGTGAAACAAAAAGAATAGGTAGGAAAAGAATAGGTAGGGATGACAGGATTTGAACCTGCGACATTTTGTACCCAAAACAAACGCGCTACCAAGCTGCGCTACATCCCTTTCAATTGGCCTACAATGTCATTGTAGAGAATCCCTGAATTGTTTTCTATATACGCATTTCATTTTCTTTATTGATTGAGATACCCAACTTATCTTGTCATTTCTTTATCTCATATCATATAACATATAATAATAATGAACTTCTAGACATGTGAAAAATAAAATGGAAAACTCGTCATAAATTTGGCAAATGCTTGGGCGGAAAGGGGTGTATTTTATTCTTTTAATTAAAAATTTTAAAAAGAAAAGCAAAATCTTATCGATCAAATCCTTGGGGATTTCTAATTGAATTAGGAGTTTCGCGTACAAAACAAAAAAAAAGTGGCCTTTAATCACATATAAACCGAATCATATATGTATTATCATTATGTATTACAATAAAAATTCTTTATTAGAATTGTAATAAAGAAGGAGGATTTTAAATGCGAAATCTAAAAACATATCTATCTGCAGCACCAGTAATAAGTACCCTATGGTTCAGTTCTTTAGCAGGTCTGTTAATAGAGATCAATCGTTTTTTCCCGGATGCGTTGACATTCCCCTTTTTTTCATTCTAGTTATTAACACGGGGGGGTGAGGAAGATTAGAGATACAATGAAATATCTGTGAATACTACCTCCCCTCTTTTTTTATTCGAATAAGTTCGAAAAGAAAAAGAATAAAAGTAAATTATCCCCTCAGTGAACCTCGTAACTTGGGGGCGGGCTTAAAGTAAATTACCTTCAATGAAATTAAGAGAACAGAAGTGCAAATGTGGTTTGGGCAACAGTATCATACAAGATGTTTAACTAAAATGCAAATATTGTACTGCAATTTGAATCGAAACTTCTAATGTAAATTAGACATGGACATGTATTTCGTCGTGTAGAAAAAAGTGCATTTAGTTAGTTGTACACTCCCTGCATTTCACTTTATTCACTTTATTCTATACATTCACTTAGATATACTTAGTATAATCTAATTTAAGATCGCTGTAGTACTTAATTTTGACTATATTGGTTGCAACAAAATCTCTCATAATTTCGAGTTAGCCACTTCTATTTTTTTGTCCCTTTCTTCGTCGTTTCGGATCGGAAAATCAAAGAAAAGAGTTGAGTGAATAAAAAAAACCAAAAGGAGGTTCATCATGGCCAAGGGTAAAGATAAAGATGCCCGAGTACGGGTTATTTTGGAATGTAACAGCTGTCTTCGAAATAGCGTTAATAAGAAATCAACAGGCATTTCCAGATATATTACTCAAAAGAATCGACACAATACGCCCAGTCGATTGGAATTGAGAAAATTCTGTCCCTATTGTTACAAACATACAATTCATGGAGAGATAAAGGAATAGATGGAATCGATGTCACCTTTACAAATACAAAAGAAGAATAAAAATGAAATATTAATATATCATATGTTAATACATATTTAAATATAAAAATATAAACAATCAAAATTTGATTTCTTAATTCTAAATAATTATCATTAGCCGATCTGGTCGAACGAAATCGAATTTTCGAAATAAAAAAATAAGGGAGAAACAAACCATGGATAAATCCAAGCGACTTTTTCTTAAGCCCAAGCAGAAGCGGTCTTTTCGTAGGCGTTTGCTCCCGATCCAAACGGGGGATCGAATTGATTACACAAATGTAAGTTTCATTAGTCGATTTATTAGTGAACAAGGAAAAATATTATCTAGACGGGTGAATAGATTGACTTTAAAACAACAACGATTAATTACTCTTGCTATAAAACAAGCTCGTATTTTATCTTTATTACCCTTTCTTAATAATGAAAATTATGAAAGAAAATTGGAAAAAGGCAAATTGGCCTATAGGCCTGTCGATCTTAGAGCCAGAAATACAAAAAGAGCCAGAAATACACAAAACCAATGGAATAAAGATACAAAAAATCAATCAAATACAAATTTCAATTCCAACTCAAACGGCAATTGAGGTTTTGTTCGAAAAATCCGAGAATCCAGATTTTATTGTCGTGGTGTAAAAAAAACGAATTTTGGAAGAAGAAAAACTCTTTTTTTATTGAATGTTTTTGATCATATTATCATCATATTTTATCATACTCATTTCTATTCTACCTTCTCGGAATTCATTCTCCAACTCCAAGGAATTCTATGGAAAATATTCCGAAGGATTCCTTCCAATCTCCTTATTTTAGGATGTCATTAGAAATGATAGAAAGACAATTCTTATTTAATATAGCTATAGCTAGTTGTGCAAGGATTTTACGATTAAGAAAAGAAGCAACTGTCCTCTGTACAGCTTGTTTATTAATCTCCTATAACTATAGAATCCCGGATTTTCGCGAATTACTGCATTTATACGAGTGATCTACAAACGGCGCAAATTTATTTTTTGTCTATCTCTATCCCGATGGGCCGAGACGAAAGCTCTCATTTTTTGGTGAATAATAGTTCGAGTAAGGTTTGAATGAGTCCCTCGAAAACCTGATGCGAAAAAACACATTTTTGTTCTACGCTTGTGAGCTATAAATTCTCGTCTAATTCGGGTCATTGAATAAACGCAATTTTTATGAATAATTGATTGAGTTCTTTTTTTTTTTCAGTTATTTTATTCCCTTCCACTTTTCTAGAATAACAAAACAGATTCTTCCAATGTATAAAATAAGAATTCCAACAGCTTTTGCTACTCTAACCTTCCTAGCCACGATTTTTTCTTTTTTTTTTTTTAGACATTTCGCCTCGAAATAAGAAATTGTATTAATACCTAGTATCAAACAAAAACATAACATGATATAATTGTATTAATACCTAGTATCAAACAAAAACATAACATGATATAATAAATAACAAAAAGTAGTAAATAGAAATGGATAAAGAAATAGTGGGTTCCTTCGTTTCTATGGTTATTTCTTAAACGGTGAGGTCTTCCCTATACACCGGAGCCTTCTCTTTTTTTTTTCCTTTAATAATCATTTAATCGATGCTATTGTTAACTTGTACAGTTCACACTTTTTTGGCTCTACCCAGAAATTATCCAGTAATAGATCTTTCACAACGAGATCTATCTATACAGTAACGGTATTTAATTATGAAGATTAGCTGATTAGCTGACCCTGTTAGTCCGTTCTTGCAAGAGTAGAGGCATAAATTTTCGGCCTTTTCCTAAGCTAAGATTTCCCCTGCTTAACGGCTAATCATTTGCTACCAATGGGGAATTCTTTCACAATTTCATTTGAAAATTGAGATGATTGAATTTTCACTAATAGAAACCATAAATTTGATACACAATAAAAGAATATGGTAGATCTTTTTTTTTTTAGATAGTGTTTTAGATATTAGATAGTGAAGGGGTTTTTACCATTCTATCCTATTGATCGGTATTGATCGCGAATAGTGGAAAATTCGTTTCCTTTCTTTTGTTCCAATCCACAATCCGAACGAGTCGCACATACACCCGAGTACATATTCCTCGGCGCTGAGGACACCCTCTAAGAGCGGGGGTTTTGTTGACATTTCTGATTGGCTGTCTTGCCTTCCTAATAAGTTGTTTAACAGTTGGCATGATGAATCATATGCATAATGGGTTGGTTTAGGTCGCTCCTAACCGGATGATTATGCGGAAGATTAGGGATTATTTCTATATTAACATTCTATTAATTTGAATAGAATGTTAATATAAAATATGAAACAACCCCAACCACGATTTGTATGAAATTTCAGTTATTTTTTATGTAACTCCTACAAGATCAGCGCTCCCACGTTGCTACAAAATCAACAATTCCATGAGCTTGGGCTTCTGTTGCTGACATAAAAGAATCGCTTTGCAGGTCTTTGAGTATGACCTTTAAAGGTTGATTCGTTCTTTCTGCATAAATTTTGGCGATGTCTTCCTGAATGATCATTAGTTCTTTCATTTCCCTAAAAAATTGGCTGTTTTCGTTGTTGTCATCGTTATCGTCGTCGTCGTCGTTGTCGTCGTTGTCGTCGGCATCGTCATCGTCGTCCTCCTCCAAAAAAGAAGCATGGGGTTGATGTATCATTACCCCAGCGTGAGGAAATGCTATACGTTTGTTAGGATTTCCCACGGCCAGGATAAAAGATGCCATTGAAGCGGCTAGTCCGACGCATATTGTTCGTATATCCGACTCCACAGCCTCCATAACATTATAAAGACTTATACCTGGGAGTATCCATCCCCCGGGAGAGTCTATATAAAGACAAAAATCTGTGATATCATTTTCTGAATCGAGATATAGCAAAAGGTTGATAAGTTGATTCGCTATCTCGCTATTAACGTCTTGAAACAAAAAGAGCTGTCTCTTTTTATAAAGTGCATTGTATAAGTCAACCCAAGTTGACTCTTCGTCTTCTTCACGGTATTCGTATTCAGGAAGGTCAAAGTCAACGTCAAAGTCAAAGGGTACTTTTGGAACACCAAGTGGCATTTTTTTTAATGTAAAGCATAAATTAAGTATTCGAGTTTCCTTTAATAGAAAGATATCCTTATATAAATGAATTTTTTGTCTTTTTGATAGACAAATATGTCAACCCCAGCCAGAACCGAAATTTTTCTCTTCTCTATTTTCATATAATTTTTCTCTTCTCTATTTTCATATTGTATTTTAACATAGAATCTATATATATGTCAACCCCAGAACCCAAATTCTTATGCGAATATCTAATCGGAAATCTTATATTTCTATAACTCATAGAATCGATTTTCTATGAGGTTTTGCCAGAGCACGACGCTGTCCAGAATCGAACTGCAATAACAGGGGAGACATAGACATATATATAAATAACTATCCTTTTATCTCTGTTGTGTATGTTTCATAAAGCCCTCTTCCGCGCTTCAATCGTATTATAACAACCTCTTAGAAAAAAAATATCTATATCTCTTCTGCGTGAACCCTCTTTTTTTTTAACTAAAACTAAAAAAAGAAATTCACGAAATAAGGCTAAGTGCTAAAAGAATCTACTTTAATATTGTTTCTGATTATTGGGTCTTTATTTTATCGAGGAGATCAAATCCGGATCACTTATTTTATTGGTATTGAATCCTATTGGAATATGTAAAACATGTAATATCATAAGATAATAATGGTAGAAATGGAATTCCCTTTTCTTTTGTTATTCTATACAAAACTTCATAAGTCTAACTTAATAAGTTAAGTGGAATTTTGCAATTCCTTTCTAGTTGTATTTGTTGGAAATTCCAATTTGAGTCTAAAATTCTCTTTATTCCCCTGTTCATATATATTTCATACATTCCATATTCATATATGGGTTAGATCAAATTTTATGTGATTCCGTAAACAGAATAGAAATTTCATTATTGCCAGATCGACCCATATAATGGGATGAAGAACGACTCAATAATGGAATTTTTTTGTCAATAAATGGGAAATTCAAAATGCTTAGAGATGGAAATGAGGGAATGTCTACAATACCTGGATTTAATCAGATACAATTTGAAGGATTTTGTAGGTTCATTGATCAGGGCTTAACAGAAGAACTTTCTAAGTTTCCAAAAATGGAAGATACAGATCAAGAAATTGAATTTCAATTATTTGTGGAAACATATCAATTAGTAGAACCTTTGATAAAAGAAAGAGATGCTGTATATGAATCACTTACATATTCTTCTGAATTATATGTATCCGCAGGATTAATTTGGAAAAGCAGTAGGGATATGCAAGAACAAACCATTTTTATTGGAAACATTCCTCTAATGAATTCCCTGGGAACCTCTATAGTAAATGGAATATACAGAATTGTGATTAATCAAATATTGCAAAGCCCCGGTATTTATTACCGGTCAGAATTGGACCATAATGGAATTTTGGTCTATATCGGCACAATAATATCAGATTGGGGAGGAAGAGTAGAATTAGAGATTGATAGAAAAGCAAGAATATGGGCTCGTGTGAGTAGGAAACAGAAAATATCTATTCTAGTTCTATCATCAGCTATGGGGTTGAATCTAAAAGAAATTCTAGAGAATGTGTGCTACCCTGAAATTTTCTTGTCTTTCCTTAATGATAAGGAGAAAAAAAAAATTGGGTCAAAAGAAAATGCTATTTTAGAGTTTTATCAACAATTTACTTGTGTAGGCGGAGATCCAGTATTTTCTGAATCCTTATGTGAAGAATTACAAAAGAAATTCTTTCAGCAAAGATGTGAATTAGGAAGGATTGGTCGACTAAATATGAACCAGAGACTAAATCTTCATATACCTCATAACAATACTTTTTTGTTACCGCGAGATATCTTGGCAGCTGCGGATCATTTGATTGGAATGAAATTTGGAATGGATACGCTTAACGACATGAATCATTTAAAAAATAAACGTATTCGTTCGGTAGCGGATCTATTACAAGATCAATTCGGATTGGCTCTGGTTCGTTTAGAAAATGTGGTTAGAGCAACTCTATGTGGAGCAATTAGACAGAA